AGAGTACCACGCTGTACCTGAACTTCAAACGGTTTAGCTTTAACCATGTTAATAGTTCCACATTTTTGGTTGCTAGAGAATCAAAGTATATTTACCAACGAATCACGAAATGCTATGGTTCTTACATATGATTTTATAACATGATTTCTTAATTTATTCAGAAGTAATTCGCGAGATCATGCACCTTTCTTTACTAGTTATACCGAAAGGGGTGCAGCTGGTTGAATCCAGTCTATTCTTGAAATAAACAACTCGCACACACTCCCTTTCCAAAAAAGATCAATACACCAATCACTACACTTAGATTTATTGGATTTGTTGCTAAAATATCGGTATTAAATCCGAAACTTCCGGCAGATGGCCAGTGACCCAGGGAAACGAAAGAATCGGTTACATTTTTCATACGATCTCCTCTTATAGATAGACTATCGAACATCATTTTTTGTTGTATTACTTAACTTATTTTATAAATCAAAAATCGATTTTTAATTTATTCCATTTCACAATGTATTTTCTTTTTCAATTGAGATTCCCAATAAGAATAAGACTTATTCTAATAGGATTCGGTACCAGGTTTTCGTGTAAATTGCGCAATACCTCGTTTGTTGCGCAATTTCCTAAAAAGCTTTCGTTGGACTAAGAAGGGGAAGGAAGAAAGTGAGTCGGTAACACTAATTCCTCATCCTCAAATCAGCCCTTCCCCCGGGTTTCTCAACGAATAAGTAATTGTAGGAGCGAAATTTTGGTATAATGCGAAAAGGCAAGCGTCAAGTCCAAAGAAATAAAAAAATGCGCATTTTTTTATTTTTCGGATTAGGATTAAACAAAAGGGTTCGCAAATAAAAGAGCTAATGCTACAACCAATCCATAAATCGTTAACGCTTCCATAAAAGCCAAACTAAGCAATAAAGTACCTCGTATTTTACCCTCCGCTTCTGGCTGTCTCGCAATACCTTCTACAGCTTGACCTGCAGCAGTACCTTGACCAACTCCCGGTCCAATAGAAGCAAGCCCTACAGCCAATCCAGCAGCAATAACGGACGCGGCAGAAATAAGTGGATTCATGATAAGTTCCTCGCACAAAAAAAAGAAATGGTTAATGATACAATCAACGAAAAAATTATGACTTAATTATTCCATCGACTAAGATTCAGCCAGTCGAAGTCAGTAAGAACTCCGAATTGAAATAAAAAAATTCCATCCAATCATAAGAACGCCTTTTTCCTTTTTAGTTCCTATTTGTTGAGTCTTTCCTGAATCTCTACAACTTTAGTTTCTCATTTCCTTCTTTCTAACCATTTTCAAAATTCTTCGACCCTTTCTTGATTTTCTTTGTTTATTCATTCATAGTCATAAATAAACGAAAAAACTATAAAAAAGGATTTCTACTGATACCCCCATCTAAATTTAAGTAGGGCTTAATCTTAATATTAGTTCATATATTCATATAGAACTAGTTAATATCCAATATACATGTCTTTCTTCCATACCGTAAACCCGGTATTCTACCTGAAATTCAAATGGATTCTCGAATCTTTCTTTGAATTGAAACATCGACAAGAGGTGACTTCTAGCCACTCGAATACCTAGTTTGGCCTTCCTATATTAACCAACTTCCCCCGCTAATATCCCTTTTCTCTTACTATAGAATATACTTGTATGTTCCCTAAGTATATTATCTTGAAATTGATAAAAAAAGACTCTTTCGAAAATGAATTAATGATGACCCTCCATCGACTCGCCTATATAAGCTGCGGCTAAAGTTGCAAAAATAAGAGCCTGAATACCACTTGTAAATAATCCAAGAAACATGACTGGTATAGGAACTACTAAAGGTACTAAAGAAACAAGAACAACAACGACTAATTCATCGGCTAATATATTTCCGAAAAGTCGAAAACTAAGGGATAGAGGTTTTGTGAAATCTTCTAAGATGTTAATGGGTAAAAGAATGGGAGTTGGTTGAATGTATTTACTAAAATAACCCAACCCTTTTTTTGTAAGACCTGCATAGAAATATGCCACTGACGTGAGTAAAGCTAAAGCGACAGTCGTATTTATATCGTTCGTAGGTGCGGCTAATTCTCCATGAGGTAACTGTATGATTTTCCAAGGTAAAAGAGCCCCCGACCAATTAGAAACAAAAATAAATAGAAACATAGTCCCGATAAAGGGAACCCAAGGACGATATTCTTCGCCAATCTGAGTTTTGCTCACGTCTCGAATGAATTCAAGGACATATTCAAAAAAATTCTGACCGTCAGTCGGAATGGTTTGTGGGTTTCGAACGGCTATGGCGGCTGAGCTTAATAAGATAGCAATTACAACCCAAGAAGTAATAAGTACTTGGCCGTGGACTTGAAAACCACCTATTTGCCAATAGAAATGTTGGCCGACTTCCACACCGGATATTTCATATAATCCCTTTAGTGTATTGATTGAACATGATAGAACATTCATATTGTCCTCTGACAGAAATATAACCTTAAAAAAAATATTATTTTGATTCAACCATTGCTTTTTCAACCTGTCTACTTCAATCGTATATAATACCAACAAATCACATCATATCCCCAGTTATTTTTATATCTTTTTTGATATTCAGGAATCTTAACCGATTCTACTCTATTAATATTAATTCGAATTCAATTATCAATTAATTATAGAGTTCACTAAAGTCATTTTTTTATTATGAATCAAGGATTGCTTATACAACTCGAACGGCCTTCACAAATTGCGAATACTAATTTGGTGAGAATTAATCGAATTGAAGCTATAGCGTCATCGTTCGCCGGAATCGAAATATCTGCAAGATCGGGGTCACAATTTGTATCGATTAAACAAATCGTTGGAATTCCCAAAGTAATACATTCTCGAAGGGCTGTATATTCTTCTTGCTGATCAACGATGATTACAATATCCGGTAACCCTGTCATATATTTAATCCCACCCAGATATGTTTGCAAGTGAGATAATTGTCTCTTCAACATGGCTGCATCTCTCTTCGGAAGACAGGCCAGTCGTCCCGCCTTTTGTTCCATTCTCAAGTCTCTGAACTTATGAAGTCGCGTTTCTGTGGTGGACCAATTCGTTAACATACCCCCAAGCCATTTTTTATTAACATAATGACACCGAGCCCTTATTGCAGCCCATGCTACTGAATCAGCTGCTTTATTTTTTGTCCCAACAATTAAAAATTGTTTTCCTTTACTTGCTGCATCAAAAACCAAATCACAAGCTTCTGATAAAAAACGAGCAGTTCTAGTAAGATTTGTAATATGAATACCTTTACGTTTCGCAGAAATAAAAGGTGACATTCTAGGATTCCATTTCCTAGTACCATGGCCAAAATGAACTCCCGCTTCCATCATCTCTTCCAAATTGATGTTCCAATATCTTCTTGTCATTTCTCCTCACACTTTCTCTTTTTTTTTAAGAGATGAGGTATCCCGAAAAAATAATTGTTCCGACGGAACCTTTTCTTCAACGGCGAGTTGGCTATTGATACACAATCCAGACCATTAATTCCTTTCTATTCCTTATTCTCTTTTTTTTAAGAAAATGCCCGTAAGAAATACAGAACAGATAAATAGAAGGACTCCGTTCTTAAATTACTTAAAACTAAACTAGGGTTTTGCTGTATCATTGATATTTTTTGAAAAACAAGAATTAAAGAATTCTCTGTGGTAAAACAAAATATCGTTCATTTCCCCCTTGAATAAATTCTTCTTTTTCTTTTTTTTTTCACGGAAATGCTCTTATGTTGGCTTGAACAATGGACTAACCCTTTGAATCCGGTACCAACGGGTATCATTCCTCCCAGAACCACGTTTTCTTTTAGGCCTTTCAACCAATCAACACGGCCCCGGAGAGCCGCTTTTGCTAAAACTCGAGCAGTTTCTTGAAAACTCGCTTCGGATATAAAACTTTGAGTATTCAAAGAAGCTCTCGTTATTCCCAATAAGACGGCTCGGTAAGAGATCACTTCTTCCAAAGCGCGCCCTGCTCGTTCCGCCCGCAATAATCCAATTAGCTCTCCTGGTAAAAAAATATTAGACATTCCATCTTCTGAAACCAAGACTTTTGATGTTATTTGACGTACAATAATTTCTATATGTCTATTATGGATCTGTACTCCTTGGGATCGATAAACCTTTTGGATCTTATTAACCAAAGAGATACGACTTTGCACTATAGTTAGCTCGGCACCAATCAAGAATCCCCAAGGAAGTCCAAGAATTCCTGTTATACGTTCATTCCAAGCATCAATCCTCCTTTCTAGATTCATCGATATTGACTCAAGCGAACGAACTTCTAAGACTTGTTCCACCTTTGGAAGGCCTTGCGTTATATCACCAGACCTCGATTTTTCATATATAAATGTAACTAATGTATCTCCTTCATAAACGATTTCCCCATAATGGCCATGAACAGTTGCTCCTGGGGTGGTCAAATAGGGCTTAGCTGCTCTTATTACTACAGAATCGACTTGAACAATTAGAACTTGACCCGCCTTTAAGTGTGGCCCATTTTTGGCTATACATACATTTTCACAAAGAAATTGTCCAAGACGGATTTTTGCGGAAGTCTCTTCATAATAGTTGTGATGACGACAATACCAATTCAATTTGAACGAATTCAAAATAATGTTACTTACTGGGTCGGAATTATAAATCTTCCTATTTTCATCGATGAAATAATATTTCATTACCCCAAAAGTTTGTTTTAAATTGTCAAGTTGCAAATAGTTATTTACCAAGATCTTATTTTGAGTTATTAAACGGTAAAATGAATAAAAATTCACAATTTTAAGGGATGTTCCAAAAGGGCCCGACGAATTCGTAATTGGAATTCGAGAATCGAGTTCTTTGTAATATTTTAGACCCTTGAATGGGCCCGTTCGAAAACAATTGGCTGATGATAAAATGATAAAAGATTGGAATTCCTTCGTTCTATTCAACAACGTACGAACAGTTTCATTATTTTGGCTAAAAGATTGT